TAGGTGCTGAAAGAATCGAACTTTCGACCTCCGTGGTGTAAACACGATACTCTACCAACTGAGTTAAACACCTTACTGAAGCGCCATGATATACGAGCCCAGCTTAAGCCAGTGCACATAGTGGGACTTGAACCCACCAGTAATGATTGGAAATCAATTATTTTACCCGATAAATTATATGTGCATTAATCCGAGGACATTTTCCAATACCCTCGCTATGTTACGACTTCCTCAACCTCATAAACTTTCCGTCATATCAAGCCTGTCTAGTGAATTAAAGATATTGGTCCAGCGTCGTAAGACGCCGCTGGCTTTAGCGATATTAAATATTTAGCCCTATTACTTTAATTATAGCTTGACACTTTGGGATTATTTACTTGGTGGAGGTGACGGGCGATTTGTACGAACACTAGAGCCGTATTCACCAGAACGCTCTACTTTCCGATTACTATTAAATCCAACTTCAGGCCCCTATTTCAAGGGGCAATCCGAATTTTTACTTTAGAGTTTACTCTTTCAATTTAAGTTTCTCTTTGTATAAAACATTGTAGCGCATATGTAGCCCAAAACATTAGGATCATAAGGACCTGACGTCATCCTTAATATCGTAAAAGGACCCCGTGGGGCCGTTCTATAATAACGATTAAGGGTTAAGTTCGTTCTATTTCTTTCACAACACGAACTGACGACGGCCATGCAATACCTGTAATTAATAGTCATCTCTAACCGTTAATGGGACCGACGTAGTCGGTCCTATATCGGGATATCCGAGGATATCCCTATTTTTAATTATTCAAGTTTTGGTAAGGTTAATCGCGGATTATCGAATTAAACTACACGCTCCTCTAATTGGTTTAGTGAACCGCCAAATTTTTTGAATTTTAATCTTGCGATCGTACTCTTCAGGCGGGATTTTCTTGAGTTTTCGTCGACCACATTCGCCGGGGGCGGCGCCGAAGGGGCTGCCTCTGGCTGCTGTGATCTAATATTCATAGTTTACGGTAAGGACTACCAGGGTATCTAATCCTGTTTGCTCCCCTTACTTTCGTGTCTCAGCGTCAGATTTAATTAGTAAATTGCCTTCGCCTCCGGTGTTCCATTTTATATTAAAGCATTCTACCGCTACATAAAAGTTCCATTTACCCCTTTAAACCTCACATCCCATGGGTCCGAGGCATAGCCCCCGGCGGCATCGTAGATGCCGCTGGTTGCTATACTATGCCGCCGTAGGCGGTGACGCCTTGCCGATGGGATCCTGCCTACACACCCTTTACGCCTTTTCTGATAAAAACTTAGACCTTACGTATAACCGCGTCTGCTGGCACGTAGATTTGACAGTCTATCTTATGCGACATCTCTGTGTCATACTTTCATACATTGCACAATATTCTTTACTGCTGCCTCTATACGAGTCTTCCCCTTGTTTCAGTGGAAGTGTGGCCTCTCAGCTACGCATCTTTGGCAAGGGGCTCTATCCCCTTTTACCTAATACGATTCCAGCCTATCAATTGGCCCATAGGGGCTGACATCCGGAACTTGGTTCTCGGGTGTCAGCCCCTTTATTAGAATCCCGTAAATGGTCCCCGGCGTCATAAGACACCGATGGTCTATCGACTGGATTCCAACAGGTTCCATATCATGACCCCCCAGCGGGGGATCAGATTTATTATGGGAATTCTATTCCCATCCAATTGGTTAGTTCCAGAACATTACTCACCTGTATAGGACGTACTTACATGGGATCCCCTATTTTCCGTTCCCTTAGCATGTATTATAAGTGCCGCTCGCTTTATATCTTCCCCAAAATCAAAGGAATTGCCCAAGATCGGATTTGAACCAATAACCCAAACATTTTCAGTGTTTTGCTCTACCATATTGAGCTACTTGTGCCACACAGGTGTTATCTTCTATAAATAAAAAGAAGTTTATCAAAATTAAAATATAAGAACTAAATTATTCCATTCAGCCCATAACATGGGCTATTGGGACATCCGGGGCCTATGATATCCTTAGTAACTTATAGGCCCCGGATCCCATGGGTCGATAAGGTGAAAAGAGGAGTTGAACCTCTATCTTATTACGTATGAGATAATTGTTTTACCCTTAAACTATATCACCCAGCGTCCCCCGCCATAGGCGGGAGATCCCATCGTGATATCCGAGGGCCTAACCATAGGCTAAAGCCTCCTATGCGGCTATGGCCTATCCTACGGTGAGCATAATAGGGTGCCATACCCGGAATATAGGCGGCCATGATATAGAGTTTACAGGGCTTGAACCTGCAGCCTCAGACTTGCAAAGCCTACGCTCTACCATATTGAGCTAAAACCCCCTGGGGCCCCCGAGATAAATAAAGTAGTAAATACAATCATAATTAAAGCATAATTAAATACCATTCCTGATTGTAAGTTACTAATATTTTGAGTTAATTTTATTATTACATTAGATATTCCTCTTGGCCCTATAATTTCTAGGACCCCTCTATCTATTACCCTATATGTTATTAAATGACCAAATTTTCATATATTGCCTACAATAAAATGATTTATTATATAATTAAATTGTCAAGCAGAATTAAAAAAAGTATAAAATGGTCGAGCCGAATTCATCCCGCTGCGTCACAGTCGGGAACTATTATAAATGACAAAAGCAAAAAAGGCCCCAAATAAACTAAATAATAAAGGAATCATTTTTATTGAATTTGATACTATTGGTGGAATTACATTAGATAGAGTTATTTCTTTCGCCAAATACCCTACAAAAATACTACCAAAAGCCAATAAAAGTAAAGGTAATGTGATGTTTAAAGATGATTCGTGAACTCCCATAAGAACTTCTTTTTTAGAATTGGAATTTGTAATAAAAGTTAAATAAATTAATCTTATTGAATAAAAAGCAGTTAATAAAGCTGAAAAGCTTCCTAATCAATAGGCAAAAACAATATAATATTTATCATACGCCAATTCTAATATTAAATCTTTAGAATAGAATCCAGTTAAATAAGGAAACCCCATTAACGATAAAGATCCAATTAAAATCATAGTATAAGTAAAAGGAATTGATTTGATTAAACCTCCCATTTTTCTCATATCTTGCTCATCACTTACAGCATGTATTACAGAACCAGCACTTAAAAATAATAAAGCCTTAAAAAATGCATGATTCATTAAATGAAATAAGCTTGTAGAATAATTAGATATTCCACAAACCATAACCATATAACCTAATTGACTACAAGTTGAATAAGCAATTACTTTTTTTAAATCATTTTGAACAGCTCCGGTAGTAGCAGCAAAAAAGGCAGTTAAAGCCCCTAAAATTGTAACAATGGTTAATGCTAAAGAAGACATTTCAAAAAGCGGTCCAGATCTAATTATTAAAAACACACCCGCTGTAACCATAGTAGCCGCGTGAATTAAAGCAGATACGGGGGTAGGACCCTCCATAGCATCAGGAAGCCAAGTATGTAATCCCAATTGGGCGGATTTCCCTACTGCCCCTCAAAATAATAGTAAACAGATTATGGTTACATTTTCCCTATTAATATCAGGCGTCCCTAATAAACCAGAAATGGCTGTAAAATCTAATGTACCGAATTCAATTAAACATAATAGCATAGCTAAAACTAATCCTATATCCCCCACTCTATTTATTAACATAGCTTTTATTGCTGCTTTATTTGCTTTTATTCTAGTTAGTCAAAAATTAATTAAAAGATAAGAGCATAAACCAACCCCTTCTCAACCTATAAATAATTGAACATAATTATCACTTGTTACTAAAACTATCATTAAAAAAGTAAATAAGGATAGATAGGACATAAATCGAGGTATATGAGGATCTTCTGACATATACCCTGTAGAATAAATATGCACTAAGGCAGACACACTTGTTATAACAATTAACATAGTAGCTGTTAAACTATCAAATTGTAAACCAAAATTAGTTGTTAATAAATCTGAATCAAATCATCGTCATAACTTTATATAGGCGGCCGACGAATTTAAAGTAGTCTCATAAAATATACAACAGGATAGAATAGCAGAGATGCTGATACAACTAGATGTTAATATACCTGCCCCTTTAGTCCCTATTTTCCTTCCAAATAATCCAGATATTATCGCACTTAATAAAGGGATAAATAATACTAATATATACATGGTATATACACGGCACCATACCCCCTAGTGAGACTAGGGGGTGCCTTTGCGTTAGGCCCTATGAGGGACGTGGCTTAGCCACGCACCTAGAACGTCTCAGGTAGCATCGTAGATGCTGAGTCCCCCGCCGGGGACCGGCGGGGCCTCGGGTAACTCATAGCCAGCGTCACGCGTGATGCTTAATATAAACTTATGGTTGCATCATGAGTAATTTGTAATAAAAAATTAGGTGAAATCATTAAAAATAAAATTAGAAAAAAAGTTAACCCCGCTACCACGGATTTACTAAAATCTACCCTTCGGTCCCGACCAGAGACCTGCGGTCTTAGCAGTTTTTGTCAAATTAATATTGGATAATCCGCTTGAAAATAAATTATTTGAACTAATCTCACATAATACACTCCAGCAATGACTGAGCTTATCACGGCTATAATACAAATTAAATAATAGCCATTAGATATCCCAGATAATAATATCAATCATTTACTTAAAAATCCCGCTAAAGGTGGGATTCCAGCAGTAGATAAAAAAGCTAAAGCTAACGTTAATGCTATTACAGGATTATCCCTTGATAAACCGCCAACTTCTACTATTAAATCTTTAGCCAATTTTAAAGATAATATTATTGAAAAACTACATATTGTTATTATTACATAAATAACCATATATATTAAACTTGCTTGAATGCTTTCAAAAGACCCTATCGCTACACCAAATAATATAAACCCCATATGGCCAATTCCACTATAAGCCAATAAACGTTTTATTTTGGTTTGATTGAGTGCTCCAATGGCCCCATAAACTATTGATAATACAGCACAAACTAACACCACATTAGTTACAGGACCTATTTGAACTAAAATTGAAAACACTCCAATCTTTGGAACAGTGGCTAACAAGGCGGTAGTAGTTGTAGGCGCCCCCTCATAGACATCTGGCGCCCACATATGAAAAGGTGCCGCAGATAATTTAAATAATAGAGAAATAGTTATCAAAATTTTTCCCACATCAGTGCTAACCGCTGAATTTATCCCTTGAATGCTAGTTTCTCCTGTTAATCCGTACAATAGAGCGCATCCAAATAAAAATAAACCAGAAGACACTGCGCCTAATACAAAATATTTTAAACCGGCCTCGGTGCTATAAGCGCTATCTCTTTTTAATGCGGCTAAAATAAATAGTGAGAAAGTTTGTAATTCTATAGCTAAATAAATTGAAAGTCAATTTATTGAAGAGACTAATAATAAGGAGCTTAATGCAACAATTAATACCAAAATTGGAGAGGATTGATATGGTTTTATCATTATAGTTTCTCCTGAACCCATTAATAAAATTGAAATTGAACCTATTATTATGAGTATTTTAGATATTATTATCCAACTATTCGTCATTAATAGCCCATTGCAGCCGAAGGCTGTTGGCCAAGACAATAGCTCATCCACCCCTGCGTCATAAGACACTAAACTAGTCACCCCCGCTCATAACATGAGCTGCAGTATACCAATCGATAATTTAAGTGTTGACAGATTAATCCCATAAAGAATTAAACTTAACACTGCTAAACTTAATAATACCTCTGGATTTATTATTATGTTAAAAGTTTCATACAAGATGTAGAGGCAGGACTCGAACCTACATTCCCCAGATAATGAGTCTGGTAACTAACCTTTAGTCAACTCTACTCGAAGCGTAGCCTCTGCCCCCGAGGCTTAGGATATCCGGGCCGATGCAGCATCTACGATGCTCACCGTATCTCGAGATATGGCGCGAAGCGCTGAGAACCTCAGGATAGATAGACTGAGTTGGAGTTGAACCAACTACTTTGTTGTTATGAGCAACATGCTTTACCTAATAAGCTATCAGCCTAATCGAGGCTTGGCATAGTCCCGCCCCGGATGGAATTTAAGGCGGCCCGCATGGGGGCCGTAGGAACTAGCAGGCTTAGTGAGAGAGAGGTTTGAACTCTCGATCGGGTATTCCCTTACTCCGTTTACAGCGAAATGCATTACCGCTCTGCCATCTCACCTGGATTACAATCTGCACGGGGGCCACCGCCTTGGCGGAATATCCTGGACGTCACACCTAAGGTGTGATGACATCCGGAACTTGGTTCTCGGATGTTAGTAGGCACGGCGAGGATCGGTAAGATTGGGATTGAACCAATATCCTCAGTCTTATCAAGACTGCGCTCCACCAAATTAAGCTACATACCGCAGCGGGCTTCCTACCACTGATGAGATTTGAACTCATATTGGCTCCAAATTTTAAATCTGGTGTGTCTACCTTTTCCACCACAGTGGCTTGACACTCAAGTGCCGGGGAGGACGAAGTCCCGGATAGGGACCGACGGAGTCGGTCCTATATCAGTAATCACAGCACCATAGCATCGGCCCCTGCCTGGGGCCCGGCATAGCCTCAGTTCCAGCGCCACCCGATATCTCAGCATCGTAGATGCCGCACCGTAGGTGCCATACCCGCGTAGGTGCTAAGATAGAATCGAGCATACCCCATGGATCATGGCACCCGTGTTTATTAATATGGAGGTAGGGCGTTAAACCCTATAAGAATCCCAGACACTAAAACTACAAAAGCTAAACTTAGAGGTAAATAAGATTTTCATAATAACACCATTAATTGATCGTATCTTATTCTTGGATAAGAGGCCCTAACCCATATAAATAAAAATATAATAATAGATACTTTAAGCCCCAAAATTGGGCTTACTATAAAGATATTAGCATTAGAAGTTACCATTCACCCTCCTAAAAAGAGAATGACCCCAAAAGTTGACATCAAGATTATATGGGCATATTCAGCTAAAAAAAATAAAGCAAATGACATACTAGAGTATTCGACATTATATCCAGATACTAATTCGGATTCCCCTTCTGTTAAATCAAACGGTACTCTATTAGTTTCTGCCAAAGCAGACACAAAAAACATTATCGCGGCTGGAAATAATGGTATAATAAATCATATTGGTTTTTGAGTTAATACTATTTCAGTTAAATTTAAAGATCCGACACATAAAACAACAGAAATAATTATTAATCCAATAGATACCTCATAACTTATCATTTGAGCAGCTGCCCTTATTGCCCCTAAAAATGCATATTTGGAATTACTTGATCATCCAGACATTAATATAGCATATACACTAATTGAGGAAACTGCAAATAAATAAAGTATGCCAATCCCTAAATCACTAAATACAATTCCCTGACCATAAGGTATTACCCCTCAAGCCACAAAAGCCAAAGTTAATGATAAAATGGGAGCCATTATATATATAAAGATATTAGCATGATTAGGAATGATTATTTCTTTAAGGAATAACTTTAACCCATCTGCTAAAGGTTGTAATAGCCCATAAACACCTACTACATTAGGCCCCTTCCTGCATTGAATATAACCTAAAACTTTTCGTTCTGCTAATGTTAAATATGCAATAGAAATTAGTAATGGCACTAAAATAGCTAAGATTTTTAGAATTATTATTCCCATATTTTCCCTTAATGGCATCCCCGGCGGCATCGTAGATGCCGCTGGTACCCATCGAAGCTAGAACCTCGGGCGTCACGTTGAATGTCGGCCCGGTTCTAGAGCTAATATGCGTTAATAGGGGTTGAACCTATACTAAGAAGTTTTGCAAACTACTGCAATACCAATTATGCTATAACGCCCCACGTGATATCACCGACAGCTACCTCAATGATAGAGCTGTCGGTGGCCTCCGTGAGATGCTCCCTACTTAAACTCAGTACCGTAGGTGCCACGTCCCGCGCTCGAGATTAACGGGATTTGAACCCGTATTAATCGGATGACAACCGACTATTCTACCTGATTAAACTATAATCTCAGGGAAAGGGTGAGATTCGAACTCACGAACCACTTTAATGGCTGCTGTTTTCAAGACAACCGCATTAACCAACTCTGCCACCTTTCCATCACCTACCGAGGTTATGCCCCCCTGAGGACGTGATATCCGAGGACGGGCACCGACAACTACTAAAGTAGCGTAGCTTCCGCGACGTAGAAGGCCCCTGAGGTCTTCGGCGGGTGATAAAGGTACGATTCGAACGTACATCCCAATCCATGATTTGTGTATTGCCCTTATACTACTTTATATAGCCCCGGGGGGCGTGATATCCCCCCAGGAGCTTCGATGCTGAGACGTAGCATCGTAGATGCCGCCAGCCAGTCCCGATAAGTCTCACGGTAGCCGAGTGACTCGACGTAGACCGAGGGTATCACAGCGCCCATCTTAGGGATCGAGCTTATGACCCTACCCGGCCCGATTGCCCCGCATATACATAAGGTAATTCATTATAAGTATGATGAACTGGAGGAGAAGTTTGTGCCCATTCTAAAGATGGATAGTAACCACTATCTTCAACCCATCCTACAAATTTTATTTCTCTCGCATAAGCATCATAAACTATATAAATAAATCATACTACAGCTACAATTGATATTACAGATCCTAGAGAACTTATTTGATTTCATCCTGCAAAACTATCATGGAAATCGGAATACCGTCTCGGTAATCCAGCTAGTCCTAAGAAATGTTGAGGGAAAAAAGTTAAATTGACACCTATAAACATTAATCAAAAGTGTATTTTACCATAGACCTCATTATAACAATATCCAGATATTTTACCAAATCAATAATAAAATCCTCCAAATATTGCAAAGACAGCCCCCATGGATAGGACATAGTGAAAGTGAGCTACAACATAGTAAGTATCGTGTAATGCAATATCTAAAGAACTATTTGCTAACACAATACCAGTTAATCCCCCTATAGTAAATAAAAAGACAAACCCTATTGCTCAAAGCATTGGAGTGTCTAATCTTAATGAACCACCAAAGATAGTAGCAACTCAGCTAAATATTTTAATCCCCGTTGGAACTGCAATTATCAGAGTAGCTGCATTAAAATATGCTCTTGTATCTACATCCATACCTACTGTAAACATGTGATGTGCTCAAACTATAAATCCTAATACACCAATTGAAACCATAGCATAAACCATACCAAGATATCCAAATATTTGTTTTTTAGCAGCAAATGTTGGGATTATTTGAGAAATAATTCCAAAACCAGGTAATATTAAAATATAAACTTCAGGATGACCAAAGAATCAAAATAAATGTTGAAATAGTATTGGATCTCCTCCTCCAGCAGGATCAAAGAATGTTGTATTAAAATTTCTATCTGTTAAAAGCATTGTTATACCACCAGCGAATACAGGTAAAGATAATAATAATAAAAAGGCTGTTATTAAAACAGATCATACAAATAATGGCATTCTATCCATTGTCATACCGGGCGCTCTCATATTAAAGATTGTTGTGATAAAATTCATAGCCCCTAATATCGAAGAAATACCCGCCAAGTGAAGACTAAATATTGCCATATCAACTGATCCCCCAGAATGTGCTTGTATACTTGCTAAAGGTGGATATACTGTTCATCCTGTACCAACCCCTTGCTCTACAAAAGCAGATCCTAATAATAAAGTTAAAGACGGAGGTAATAATCAAAAACTAATATTGTTTAATCTTGGAAAAGCCATATCGGGTGCACCAATATATAATGGCACGAATCAATTTCCAAATCCCCCAATCATGACTGGCATAACTAAGAAAAATATCATTAGCAAACCATGGGCTGTAATTATAACATTATATAATTGATCATCCCCTAACATTGACCCAGGGGCTGATAACTCTAATCTTATAAGCATACTAAATCCTGCACCTATCATGCCTGCAAATGCTCCAAATAATAAATAAAGAGTCCCAATATCTTTATGATTAGTTGAAAACAATCATCGGCTTAAATATAAACTCATAAAATCACCCGCCGGCGTAGCCTCAGCGCCAGTCCCGGAGTAGACTCAGCATCGTAGATGCTGCACCGTAGGTGCCAAGGCCACCGACAGCTACCCCAATGATAGGGCTGTCGGTGCTCCTCTATCCTCTTAAAAGATTTAATGATCTCACAGCTATTGTACCTCTAACCCTATAATAGGCAACTAAAATTGCTAACCCAATGGCTGATTCAGCAGCCGCTACGGTTAATATCAATATTGTAAATATTTGTCCTATTAAATTATCTATGACAACTGAGTTTATTAAAAATAAAAAAGAAATAGCTAATAACATCAATTCTATTGACATTAACATTATTATAAGATTACTCCTATTTAACACTATTCCTAAAACTCCTAATATAAACAATATAATACCAACTGTTAAATATTCGTAGTACATTTAATGTCTGAAGGGACTTGAACCCCTATTTTCTATTCCGAAGACAGATATTTTACCTTTAAATTACAAACACTCCCCACCGCCTTGGCGGCGCCGTAGGCGCGTAGCTTCCGCGGGGCGGTATAGGTGACGGTCGCCTATAAGGTTCTAGCCTCATATCACACAGCACGTAGTGCCTAGCCCCCAGGATTCCATATTATTCTCACTCTAAACCCCCTTTTATCCACTCATAAATTAAACCTACAGTTAAAATTCCTAAAAATAAATACATAGTTCAAAATCCAAATAATCCAATTTGATTATAAACCACACACCAAGGAAAAAGAAAAGAAATTTCTAAATCAAAAATCATAAAAAGAATACCTACTAAAAAAAATCTAACCGAAAATGGAATTCTTGAGGACTCAAAAGGGTCAAACCCACATTCATATACAGACACTTTCTCACTGTCTGGCTGCTTTACTCCTACTATATAAGAAGCGCCAGATATAACAGTAGAAAGAATAATACTAAATAATAATAATATAAAGATACTTAAAAATTCAGCGCTCATCGTAATCGGGGTTCCAGGAATGGCCATCTATCGATGCCTTATCCGAGGCACCCGCCAGTCCCCGGCGGGGGACTGGTCGGTGCCAGCGCCAACGTAGCTCCTATCAGCCACAGGTACTGTGGCTTAACCCTACGCCGCATTAATCTTGTCATAACTGACGACTAGTTTGGATAAAAATATCTTGTCTTTTTATTTCTGTTTTAGAATCATGAGTTAGTACAATTGCCCCCATCATAGCCACTAATAAAATAAAACTAGCTATAATAAATAAATAATAATAGTCTGTATATAAAACTCGTCCTAATACTTCTACATTAGGATTTCCCAGCAAAATGGCTGGCTGGGCCGGGGAAGAAGTAGCGATATCCGATATCCCGCCATGGGGTCATGAAACCATTCGGCCCCCCATAACGTGGGCTATTTCAAATAAAAAAACAACCCCAATTATAAATCCTGCAGGCAGATAATTGGACATATCCCCTCCTCCCTCTAAATCAGTTAAATTTAACATCATAATTACGAATAAAAATAAGATAGCAATAGCTCCAACATAAACAATTAAAAAAATTAAAGCAATAAATTCAACCTCAAGCAATATAAAAAGCGCAGACGCACTAGTAAAAGCAACAATAAGTCAAAGCACAGAGTGTACTGGATTAAGCGCAGAAATAACCATTATTCCAGATATTATAACCCCTAATGTGAATAAATAAAATAATCCTTCCACTCTATTCCCAAGGAGAATTGAACTCCCGTCTTTAAGTTGAAAACCTAATGTCTTAACCCCTGGACCATGGGAACACCACTTAGTAGGTCCCATACCCGTGGAGTGCCAGGATCTCCCGCCTATGGCCGGCATCGGCTTCAGGGTCGGGCCGTATGGTTCGACCTTATCTAGGTGAAAAGAGAGATTTGAACTCTCGACCTTTGGCTCCACAAACCCGTGCTCTACCAACTGAGCTATTTTCACCCGTATGAAGCGTGATATCCGAGGACGTGAATCCCCTGAGACGTGAGGCTGTAGTGATATCCTCACGTCGGGCGGCCGACGGAGTCGGCGGTCGGGGGCGAATATAGGACACTGCCTCCAAGATGCTATAGCCTCATATCTTAACAGATGCTACCGGGGCGCAGTGCTGACCGCTCCGTCCGAGGGGAAATAAACGATACGGCCCGTGGGTCCGAGGCAGAGCCTCAGCACACAGCGCCGCACCTGGGGGCTACCTACAGTTACTAAAGTAGCCACCCAGGTGGCGGGACCTTGGGTAGCGCAGCCCCGGTAGGTGAGACGTAGTCCCACCTACCGGGGCTTAGGATGTCAGTCACGGGCACTGCCACCGACAGCTACCTCAATGATATATGAGGCCTTATATCTTAACAGATGCTACCGCGCCGTAGGCGCTAACCCAATACCCGAGGCACCTACAGCTACTAAAGTAGCTGTAGGTCCCTGCCAGGGGCTCCTGAGGCGGTTCCCCGGGAACTGACTCAGCATCGGCTATGGTGGCAATACTTGAGGCTATGCCTCAATGACATAATCTCACCTCCCGGGGCTTAGGACATCAGTAACGGGCACTGACACCTAGGAGGCGGCATCGTAGATGCTGAGTCCCCGCCGGGGACCGGCGGGGCCTCGAGTAACTGATAGCCGGGCGGGATATCCTAGAGGTGCCTCCGCACCGCTGGGACTCGGATATTATCTTAACATCCGGCACTTAGGTAGGATCTATTAAGACTCTACCTTACGCATATGGCTCGACCCTTATTACTGAACTTTTTACTACATCTATGATAATAAAAGGAAATACCCCCATTAAAAATATTAAAAAAACTAAAGGGAATAAAGTATAAAACTCACGTCTATTTATATCTCTAGAAAAATAGAGATATCTTGAAGGAAAACCAAAACAAATTCTATTATATAAATAGATTGAATACGCTGCAGATAAAACCATACCTAAAGAAGCAAGTAAACCTACAATAAAACTATACTCAAAAGCGGCTAATAGTGAGATAAACTCCCCTATAAAATTACAACTTAGGGGAATTGAGGCGTTAGCTAATACTAGGGTTAACATCAATATACCATATAATGGCATTGTTATAGCCATCCCCCGATAATATTTTACTAGACGAGTGTGGTGTCGTTCATATAAGAGAGTCACCGCAATAAATAAAGCAGAACTTACTAAACCATGCGCTAACATTAAAAAAATAGCAGCCACTAAACCTTGAATAGTATGACTAAATATCCCTAAAGTAACTAAACCCATATGGGCAACAGACGAATAAGCTATTATTCGTTTTAAATCAACCTGCCTACAAGTTGTTAAACTACCATAAATTATAGCAAGAATACTTAAAGTTTGAATTAAAGGAGCAAAAAATTCCGAAGCTTCTGGGAGCAATGGCCAAGAAAATCTTATAAACCCATATCCTCCCAATTTTAATAGAACACCAGCTAAAATTACAGAACCTGCTACAGGAGCCTCTACATGTGCTTGGGGTAGTCAAATATGAAAGGGGATTTTAGGTATTTTAATGGCCAAACTTAAAAAGAAGCCTAAAAAAACCAAATATTGTAATTCCGTATCCTTAGATACACAACATAAAGCTTGATAATCGGTAGTTCCAGTCTGACCATACAAGGTAAATATAGCTAATAACATAAAAACTGACCCTATAAAAGTATAAAAGAAAAAATAATAAGATGCTTGCACTTTTTCTTCCCTTGATCCCCATATTCCTATTATTAAAAACATTGGAATTAATATCCCTTCAAACAATATATAAAACCCTACTAAATCTAATATAGAAAAAACCCCAATTAATAAAAATTCCATGAACAATAAACATAATAAAAACTCTTTAATTAAAAATTTTATAGAATTTCAACTAATTAAAATACAAATAGGGGTTAATAATGCAGTTAAGATTAAAAAAAATATCGAAATACCATCCACTGCAAAAAGAGCTGGACCAAATACTGGCTCAATCCCAGGGATTCATTCAAATTTTTTTATAGCTTGAAATTGTCCCCCACCATCAAAAGAAGCCCATAAAAGAATTGTGGCAGTTAATGTAAATAATGATCATTCTAAAGCGGCTTTTTTTAATTTTACAGTATTATCCCTTGGTAAAATTATTAGGTATATTATTCCAATTAACGGTAAAATAAAGACTAATTCTAACATATTTTCTATCGCTATCCATACCCGACGATAGGCCCGGTTATCGCCCCCCCCCCTCCCTCATTGAGGCAGCTATCGGGGGCTACCCTGGTTCCCCCGCGGTCTCACGGGGATGCCCCTATAGGCGATAGCCTAGAAGCCCTAACCTCACCGTGAAGGTCGCTGGAGGTGCCTCCGCACCTATTATATAGGTTTACCCATGTGGGGGTCTTCTCTATGCTCCCCTATTATCAAGGAAGTGGGACTTGAACCCACAGCCCCCTACTCCCAAAGCAGATAATCTACCTATTGATATATTCCCTGGGCGATGAGAATGGGATTTGAACCCATGCAGGGCCTATTAGCCCCGACAGTTTAGCAAACTGTTGCTTTACCACGCTCAGCCACCTCATCATTACAGGGTGGACACCGGTACGTGCCAAGGGATCCAAGCCTCAGCACCGGAGGTGCTACCCCAACCCTATTAGGGTTTATTACTTTAGGCCCCTATGCGGGGGTAGATTAAAGTGCAAATAAAATTAAGAAAGCCATCATTAAACAAAATAGCCCCATTGCCTCTGATATCGCAAACCCTAATATTGCATATGTAAATAATTGTTGTTTTAAAGAAGGATTTCGAGCATACCCTATTATTAAATTACCAAAAACAGTTCCTATTCCTGCTCCACTACCAGCTGCCCCAATTGTAGCTGCTCCAGCACCTACAAATTTAGCTGCACTTAAAATTTCAGCTGCCATTATTATATTATTTATCTCGGTTGAATATTATCCCAGGAATGACACTTCCGCGCAATGATATTGATCATATAGGCGGAGTCCTGAATAGCCAGCGTAGCTTCCACTACCTCAAAATAATATTCTTGCCTTTAGTAGGATTTGAACCTACAACCTCTTACTTACAAGGTAAATGCTCTCCCAAATTGAGCTACAAAGGCTGAGCGCCCACGGCCATGCATGGTGCCCATAACGGCGTAGGCCTTAGCAGCCCCCATCGTGATATCCGAGGGCGGGCACCGACAGCTACTAAAGTAGCGTAGCTTCCGCGCAATGATATTGATCATATAGGCGGCTGTAGGTGGGAGCCCCCCTGGTAGCATCGGCTATACGTCTCAGCATCGAAGCTATAGCCTCTGCGGGGGTGCTATGAGACGTTAGGTTGCTCGTATCGAGGTGCCACAGCACCTTCGGTGCCGGGGGCCGAATATCTGAGCATCTAGATTAATTTTAATAATTGGTTTTCCAAATAACCTGCTATTGGAACTAAAATTAAAAAATAAGCAAAATAAAAAATTGATGCCAATTGTCCTATTAAAATATAAGGCTCTTCTACCGGTTGACCTCCAATTCAAGTTAAAAGGAAAAAATCGGCCACTAAAAATCAAAATAAAATTTTACCTAGGGGTCTAAAACTTAAACCCTTAAAATGACTTTTGTGTACATAAGGTAAAAGAAATAAAACTAATATACTAAATATTAAGGCAACTACCCCTCCTAATTTATTTGGAATAGAACGTAATATAGCATAGGCAAATAAAAAATATCACTCAGGTTTTATATGTACTGGGGTTACTAATGGATTGGCTTGTTTGAAATTCTCTGCGTCCCCCAATGAATATGGAAATAAGAACGCTATCGCACACAATAGTATGGCAAATAGTACTATTCCATGTAAGTCTTTTAATGAATAATAATGATGGAAAGGCACTTTATCAATATCGGATCTTACCCCGATAGGATTATTTGATCCATCCTCATGTAAAGCAATTAAATGAACTATAGCAAGCGCTGCTAATACAAAGGGTAATAAATAATGAAGACTATAAAATCTATTTAAAGTTGCATTTGAGACACTAAATCCCCCTCATACCCATCTTACTATATCATCCCCAACATAAGGAATTGCGGATAATAAATTAGTTATAACTGTGGCGGCCCAAAAAGACATTTGCCCCCAAGGTAGTACATAACCAATAAAAGCGGTAACTATCATTAATAAAAATATCACCACACCCACATTTCATACTATAATTTTGGTGTAACTACCATAATATAGACCCCTTCCTATATGCATATAAACACATAAAAAAAACATAGAAGCACCATTAGCATGTAAATATCTTAAGATAAACCCATAATTAACATCTCGGGTAATATGGGCCACAGAAGAAAAAGCCAAATTTACATCTGCACAATAATGCATTGCTAAAAAAATTCCTGTTGCAATTTGAATTCCCAAACACACCCCTAATAAAGATCCAAAATTCCATAAATAGCTAATATTTGACGGAGCGGGAAGATCAATTAACATACCATTGACTAAAGATAAAACTGGATTTTCTTTTCTTAATGATTTCGTCATTTAAGAGCGACAGGATTTGAACCCGCATAAACCTGATCCTAAATCAGACGTGTTTACCACTTTCACCACACTCCCGGCCCTCTACAAGCCAGAATTGAACTGACATAATTTTGGTTAACAGCCAAAAGCTTTACCATTAAGCTATTGTAGACCCACCCCCCAAGGACGGGCTCTAGCCTCTAAGGGCACTGCTACCGATGATATCCGAGGGCGTAGCGCCTATGGCGCAGCCCCGGTAGGTCTCACCTCCCGGGGCTTAGGATATCCTACCTGAGGCATAGCCTCATGCAGAAGATGCTGGAATCGAACCAACACTAAAAACTTTGAAGGCTATCGGTCTACCATTAACCTAATCTCCCGATACCATAGAGGACGTAGTCCCGGATATCCGTATGTGTGGTGGCGGCATCTACGATGCTGAGCCCCCCGCCGGGGACCGGCGGGGCCTCGGATAACTCCTAGCTCAATATCCGAGGACGAAGTCCCCCGCGCTACCGGAACCGTCCCGGTAGCGCCTATGGCGCAGCCCCGGTAGGTCTCACCTCCCGGGGCTTAGGATATCCTACCTGAGGCATAGCCTCACAATATCACCGGATATGGTGATAGAGGTGCGGGAGTTGAACCCGCAATAGTTAAGATCAAAACTTAATGCCTTACCACTTTGGCTAACCACTAATGCCCCGATATCCGAGGACGGGCACGGTCCCTGCCAGAGACTAGGATAACCTCGGTCGCCGACATAGTCGGGTCCTATATCCGTCCCGGGCGGCCGACGGAGTCGGCGCTCGGGGACGGATATGAGGCTATCGCCTACGACGTACCGCCACCTACAGGGTAACTGATAGCCTCATATGGGCGGTCCCGGTGTGACGTAGTCTCACGAGGGATGTACATAGAGTCTTAATAGACCCTATCAGCCCCATTAGGACGGCGCTGGCTATGGCGCGGCGCCGTCCCGGATATCAAAACAAGGGGCCAGCGTCACCGGCTATAGCCTTATAGGCTATAGCCTATAAGGCTACTAGAAGGGGCGGAAGCCACTTAGGTGGCGGGTAACTCCTAGCCAAGTGCCGGATCCTTTAGGATCCCGGCTCAGGGGTATCCGGGACCTACAGCTACTCGCCTAGATGGCGGGTAGCTGTAGGTCCCTCGGATATCCCAACTGGTGTGGGCTTATGAACCCCATCAATACATGAACATAAAAAGAAATAATCAAACTACATCCACAAAATGTCAATATCATGCCGCCGCCTCAAAACCCAAATGATGGTGTCTAGTAAATTGATGATTTATTAATCTATAAAGACAAACTAATAAAAAGGAACTACCAATTAATACATGCCCCCCATGAGCACCTGTCGTAACAAAAAATGTTGAACCATACACTGAATCGGAAATTGTAAAAGGAGCTTCATAATACTCCATTCCCTGTAATCCTGTAAAGATTAACCCCAATGTCACAGTTAAGGCTAAACTGATTATAGCTTCTTTTCTTTTGCCACTAATTATTGCATGATGGGCCCAAGTTACTGTTGCACCTGAACTTAATAAAATAGCAGTATTTAATAAAGGAATTGAAAATGGATTTAAAGGATCAACTCCCCTAGGTGGTCAAACTGCACCTATTTCAATAGTTGGAGCTAAACTACTATGGAAGAAAGCTCAAAAAAACGAAACAAATAAACATACTTCAGATATTATAAATAGAATCATTCCATATTTTAATCCTTGTTTTACAATTAAAGTATGATGACCTTGATATGTTGCTTCTCTAATAACATCTCGTCATCAAACCACCATTGTAAATATAATTGTTATTAAACCTAAAATTAATATTCAACTTTGACTATAGTGGAAATATATTACAGCCCCCACCGTAGTAAAAAAAGCACCACAGGCCCCAATATATGGTCAGGGACTTGGCTCTACTATATGGTAAGGGTGATAAGTATGTTGCATCATTAATTCGGCACCGTCGGGGTATCCTCGGTGACCGAGGATATCAGGCCCCTAAAATTTACCCAATAGGATTTGAACCTACAACCTCTTACTTAGAAGGTAAATGCTCTCCCAAATTGAGCTATGGGTAGATTCGCCAACGGCTCAGGCTTAGACACATTATATCATGGTGAATAGCACTCGGGGAGTCCCTGACAGGAACCTGAGGCACAGCCACTAGGGGGCTTATAGCCTATAAGGCCTAGCCCCGGTCTAGGTCGCCGATGCAGTGCCCGCCGGGGACCGGCGGGGGACTCAGCATCTCTAGCCTCATATGACGACCGCCACCTAGGTGGCTGGTAACTGATAGCTATACGTCTCAGCATCGAGGCTATAGCCCCTGCGGGGGTGCTATGCCTCGAATCGTCGGGAGCCGTATGGCTCGGAGCGTAAACCGCCTCCGGCACAAATATTAATGTAGTGCAATTGTATCCCCTAAATAGATTGTTGTGAGTAAACAAAATACGTAAGCTTGAATTACAGCTACCATCATCTCTAATAAAGTTATAAATACCATAATTAACATGGGGAAAAGACTTAAAATAACAAGACCGTTCGATAGCATATTAAAAGCAAACCCAGATAAAATTGCAAATAATAAATGCCCAGCTGATATATTAGCAGCTAGCCGGAGACCTAATGAGATAACTCGAGTAATATAACTAACCGTCTCAATTAAGACAAGAAGGGGGGCTAATACTAAGGGAGCCCCACCTGGCGTAAATATACTTAAAAAATTTAATCGAAAAGTAATAAACCCTAATAGGGTTACTGCTATCATTATTGATAAAGATAAGCCAAAAGTCATTACTATGTGGGCTGTAGGTGAAAACACATACGGAAATAATCCTAAAATATTTAACATAGCAATAAATAAAAAAATACATAAAACAAAGGGAAAATATTTTTGACCTGGTTTACCTAAATTATCATGAACAACAGAACGTATATTTAAATGTATTAATTCCATTATAGATTGTCATCTATTTGGTATTAACTTATCCCCCTTTAACAATAATCAAAAGATAGTAACCGCTAACACCATCATCATCGAAGAGTTAGTAAAAGTTACCAATCAATCCCCTAAAAAGGCTTGTATTGTTATTAATCTTACTACGTTAAATTGATCAAAATATGCAGCTAACATTCTGATGGAGCGCGCATCGGCCGGCTTAAGCCGGCGGGGTTTATAGACTAAACCCTAAGTTGAAATAAATTTTTAAATATTTCAAGCTTAGTTGTCTCTTCAGTTCGGGGCGAAGCCCCTGCACCGGATCTTGATCTAATTGCTAACTGTTGTTGTAATCGAGGTAATATTGTATTTACCAATAAAGAAAATAAAAAAAATAAAGTTATTAATGTTCATATGTATTGTGTTAAAAAAGATACTGTGTCTAATTGTGGCATTTTGGTGTGATTGGGTTTGAACCAACTACTTATAGGTTAAAAGCCTATCACTCTACCGTCTGAGTTACACACCATAAACCCAAACCCCGCCGGGGCTAAGCCCCGAGGCATAGCCTCCGTGGCGCTGCGCTACCCGATATCCGAGGCACCTACTAAAGTAGCCACCTAGGTGGCGGGACCTTGGGTAGCGCAGCCCCGGTAGGTGAGACGTAGTCTCCCCTCCCGGGGCTTAGGATGTCAGTAACGGGCACCACATGTAAGATCCCCTCGGGATATCCGCTTATAAGGAGGTGCCGATATGGGAATCTAACTTCGTGAAGCCGATCAATTTGCTACTCAATGAATGTATTTATCTAATGAAACGGCCTCTATTACAATAGGCATAAAAGAATGATTTGCACCACATATTTCTGAACATTGACCATAAAATACTCCTGGTCTTTTAATAAAGAAACTTGTTTGATTTAATCGTCCAGGTACAGCATCTATTTTAACTGATAGGGATGGAACAGCAAATGAATGAATAACATCCGCGGCAGTTACTAATACTCGCACTTGTGTTTGTATAGGAACAATTATTCTATTATCAACTTCTAATAATCTTAAATCCCCATTATTTAAATCTGATGTTGGAATCATATAAGAGTCAAATTCTATTGTGTCTGATCCATAATCTGAATACTCATATGATCAATATCATTGGTGCCCAATTGCCTTAATAGTTAAAGCTGGATCTATAACTTCATCCATTAAATATAATAATTTTAAAGAAGGGAATGCAATAAAAACTAATATAGCCGCAGGAATTAAAGTCCAAATAATTTCTATTAATGTACCTTCATATAAATATTTATGATAATGTTTAGTTGTTAACGCCCTAACTATTAATCATAAAACTGCAGTAATAATTATGGTTAATATAAACATAACTTGATCGTATAGAAATATAACTTCTTCCATTACTGGGCTTGCTGCATCTTGAAAGCCCAGTTGTCATGGCTCCGGGGTATCCAATAAAATCCCATGTCATCGAAAGATGGCCCCTACTTGGCCTAATAAATTATTTAAAGTATAATAAATCATCTATTCTCTTACATCTTCAGATGTGTCGCACGTAGTGCCGCCAGCAAGGTACCGCCTCAATATCATTGAGGCGGGTATCTAGTCCTCGGGTGGCGACCGCGATTTCGGATGATTAGTAAATTAGACCATTAGTAATCTTTAGCTTAGAATAATAAACACAGATCCTATCCACGTTTTATTCTCAAACAGTCTATATATTGGAAACATAGAATGATATTTAACTTCTCACTTGAGATGCATTCAGTGATTATTTTAATTATCGTAGCCACCCAACAGTAATACTTCAGGCCGACAGAGTCCATCGACCTTGATTAACTACAATTGGTTCACCAGCGGATAACTAATCATTCGGTCCTTTCGTACTAGAATATAGTTATATCTAATGTTTCCTACATAAATTGTAGATAGAAACCGACCTGGCTCACGCCGGTCTGAACTCAAATCATGTACGGCTTTAATGGACGAACAGTCCAACCCTTGGAAGCGGCTGCACCTCCAGGATCCCGCAATTCAACATCGAGGTCGCAAACATCGTCGTCGATATGAACTCTCAAACGATATTACGCTGTTATCCCCATGGTAACTTTTATTCGTTGCTCGTTAGCTATCCCATTCTAAGCTAACGGGTCATTATAACCCACGGAATAGGCCAGCTGCCTACGGCGTGTCAGCTCGGACGTCCTCCTTACTGTCAGGCTTTAAACTTAATACTATTATATTATTAACCTTATGTACGCCTTCGTTACTCTTTAGAAGGCGGTCGCCCCAACCAAACTGTCCGACATATACCTTTCCATTATTTTAGTTCTTTTTATAATTAAAGAGTGGTTTTTCATTATAACCCCATGCGGCATGGAAGCTACACTTCCGTGCCGGCATACGCGAGGGTTTACCCACATAGTCTACACAATTCATTGGTAAAGAACCATATAAGTCTCCAGTAAAGCTCAATGGGGTCTTCTCGTCTAACAATTTATACGTAGCATCTTCACTACGAATTCAATTTCATTGGTTTTTATCTTGAGACAGCGGGGCATTCGTTAAGCCATTCATACTTGCCAACAATTAATTGGCTATTGATTGCGCTACATTATCACGGTCAGATTTACCGCGGCCATTCAATTGTCCTTACCCAAGCTAACTTTTTTTATTACTTGGTTTTAGATACAACCATTGGGCAGGCCTCACCTCCAATACTTCAGGCCCTTGGCCCTTTGCTGGAAGCTATGTTTTTGGTAAACAGTCGACACCCCCTCTTTTCTGAGACCAGTCAAATTAGATAACCTAATCCAGGTTACCTCTGTCTATAACTGGCTCCCCTTCTTGCGAACTTACAGGGACATTTTGCCGAGTTCCTTAAGATAAATTATACCATCACTTTTATGCCCACTTGTGTTAGTTTTAGTACAGCCGAGCCCAATTTATTGGGCTGAATAATTTCTTATAATATCTTAGACACTTGTTATTAAATACTCCCATCGAAATAGCACCGAGGCACAGGCTCCTATGGAGCCTGATACCGTCGGCGCCGAATACTATGAAACCCTCTTAGGGACTGTATAACCCAATCCGGATAATCCTATGATTGGAAACCTTGGGCCGTGAGCAGTGATCCTCACACTGTTTTTTACTCATGTTCGCATTATCACTCCTGATAAACGCTTTCGCAATAACCACTCGATGGTTATTATTTACAGTACGTTCTGCTACCACTATAAACCACCGGGGTATTCTTTACTATGACCCCTTATGGTATTTATTCAGAGTTTCGGTTTTACTAGCATCCCGCTAAGCTTAAGCCACCATAATTTTTGGGATCTATAAATTTATTGAGTGAACTGTTACGTAATCTTTCAAAGATGGCTGGTTCCAAGCCTACTTTCTCATTGTCTTAATTTAAAAATTCCCTTTTACACTTAGATTATATTTATGACCTTAACTTCTGATCTAGGTTGTTTCCTTCTTGACAATGGACCTTCTCGCCCACTGTCTGTCTATCATATTTTCTCCTTACACCTTCATAGTTTGGTTGAATTTAGTAGGCATAACCCCTAAACCCATTCAGTGCTTTACTGTGTAAGAATATACTGATATGACGCACTACTTCAATAGTTTTCGCAGAAAACCAGCTATTTCCAAGTTCGATTGGCTTTTCACCCCTAACCACAGGTCATCCGAGATTTTTGCCACAATCACCGGTTCGTTCCTCCGCCCGCTATTAAACGGGTTTCAAACTGCCCATGGTTAGATCACTTGGTTTCGGGCTCTATTTGACTAACGCTCTATTCAAACTCGTTTTCACTACACCTACGTCTATTAACTTAAGTTTGCCAAATATTTATCTTGCGAACCCATTATACAAAAGGTACAACGAATTTCGTCTGCTTGTGAGATGGCAAATTTCAGGTTCTATTTCACTATTATCTCTTTCAACTTTCCTTCACAGTACTAATTCACTATTGGTATGTTATAATATTTAGTTTTAGATATATGGAGCACCTTTCTTCAAATAGTTCTACTCCAAGAACTATGGAATCATCGATTTTATCTACGGGCCTGTTACCCTCTTTGGTTTTCAATTTCATCCCCGCCCCTAAAGGCGGGATTCCATAGTCTATATCCGCTTTCGCTCGCCACTACTCACGGAATCTCGCTTGATTTCTTTTCCTCCTAGTACTAAGATGTTTCAATTCCTAGGGTTGAAAATTTCAGTTTCCTTATGGAAAATGGGCTTTCATACCTTCTCTGCCCATCTTTCGTATTTATAACGTCCTCAAATTATAACATCCTAGTCATCCGTTTGCCACTCGTTTATACTAATCTTCTCTCGGCGTCATAATACGCCTACACCACCGTCCATGAGAACGGCGTCGTAAGACGCCTGCCACCTTCGCTCTTATTTCCGCATTCT